TTCGTGAGGGATTTTCTCAGATTTTGCGCGTGTAATACATGTTCCTTCGATTTCCCCAAGCAAAGCTCTTCGCATCGCAATGCCTATTGTGTCGGCTTGACCTTTCATAAGTGGAGACATAATAAAGCGTCCATAATAAAGACGCTTACTGTCTGCTCTTGATTCAACACATTTCCACTTTAGTGTCCGAGTGGATACTTTTACTTTCTCTCGAACCATAGTAATATTATTTGTCAGATTTTTGAGTAATTTATTTCTCTTGAAATCTCTTCAATGTTTATGTTTATTTTTACACCCGCCTTTTTTTAGGGGGTCTACAGCCATTATGTGGCATAGGGGTTACATCCCTTACGAAACTTAAAAGTATACCACTTCGACGAATAGCGCGTAATGCTGCATCTCTTCCGAGACCAGGACCCTTTATCATCACTTCTGCTCGTTGCATACCTTGATCTGCTACTGCTCGAATAGCATTTCCTGCTGCGGTTTGAGCAGCAAAAGGCGTCCCTCTTCTTGTACCGCTGAATCCACAAGTACCCGCGGAAGACCAAGAAATAACCCGACCCCGTACATCTGTAACTGTCACAATGGTGTTGTTGAAACTTGCTTGAACATGAATAACGCCCTTTGGTATTCGACGTGAACTTTTACGTGAACCCATACGCCCAGTCCTACGCGAACCGCTTCTTAGTATAGATTTTGCCATATTTTACCATTTCAGAAATATAAGTCAGAGATATATGGATATATCCATTTCATGTCAAAACAGATCTTTTTTTTGGATTTGTTCATCGATTCCTTTAGGGAATCCCTTTTCGAAAGATTATCCCTGTCTTTGTTTATGTCGCGGGTTGGAACAAATTACTATAATGCGTCCCCTTCTACGGATCAGTCGGCATTTTTCACAAATTTTACGAACGGAGGCTCTTATTTTCATAATGGGTATTCCTTACCTGAATGTCGAATTTACTTTCCTTATTGGACCTTATTGGAAGAAAATAAGTTTCTTGAAATTTTTGAACCGTGAATTGGATCCTCATGAAAGGGATGTTGAAAAACCGTCTAATGAGTCGAATCTTTGTTGTGGAATCTAGAAATTATGTGCCCCTGTTTGAATCATAACGGCTTACTTCAATTTTGATTCTATCCCCTGGTAGTATATGTATAAAACAGTGTCGGATCCTTCCTGAAACATAACTTAGAATCTGACTTCATTGTCTAAATGAACCCAAAACATACGATTGTGAAGTGATTCAGTAATTAAACCTTCATGAATCCATTTTTATTCTTTTTCTTTTCTTTTTCTTTTATTCCAGTCAAACTTTCTTTGAAGTATCAACTACTGTAGGAAGGAGTGATATTAGACAACTTGGCTTTTTTCTTTTTTTTTCTTATCCTAAATAGAGGGTTAAGGATACAATTCGGATAGCGGAAAAATTACCATATATAGCACAAAATTTCTCCGCCGATTCCTTCTAGTCGAGCTGCTCGGTCTGTCATTATACCCCGAGAAGTCGAGAGAATTACAATCCCCATCCCGTCTAAAATTCTAGGAATTCGTTGATAGTTAGAATAGATTCGTAAACCAGGTCGACTGATTCGTTTTAAATTAAAAAGAGTTCTATATGGTCCTTTCCTATTCCTTTTATGTCGTAGGGTTAAAACCAAAAAATATTTGTTATTCTCTACAAGTTTCCTTACGTTTTCGAGAAAACCTTCTCGTAAAAGTATTTTCACAATGTGTTCGGTCATGTTAGTGGATGTTATTCGAACTGTTCCCTTTCTATCCATGTCAGCATTTCGTATCGAAGTAATTATGTCAGCAAGAGTGTCTTTACCCATGATAAACTAAAATTATTGTTGTTTCCGAATTTTGATATAATCAACATGTTCTTTTTTTTTATAAAAATTTTTAAAGAAAATTCTTAAAAGTATATGCATGAGACATAATCTACGAATTTCTCTATTTTATTTAAATACTATCCTATTTTATTTAAATACTATCACTATACTGCGGTCTCATATTATAATACCTCAGGTGCTAATGAAACTATTTTTGTAAAATTTAACTGCCTCAATTCCCGGGCGATCGCGCCAAAAATTCGAGTTCCTTTTGGATTTCCTTCTTGATCAATGACAACTGCAGCATTGTCATCATATCGTATTATCATACCGTTATCGCGTTTGAGTTCTTTACAAGTACGTACAATTACAGCTCTGATCACTTCTGATCTTTCTAGAGACGTATTTGGTACTGCTTCCTTGATCACAGCAACAATAACGTCACCAATATGAGCATATCGGCGATTACTGGCTCCTATGATTCGAATACACATCAATTCGCGGGCCCCGCTATTGTCTGCTACATTCAAATGGGTTTGAGGTTGAATCATATCATTTTTTAATCTGTTTTTTAATATAAAGTAAAGCAAAGGACGAAATAAAAAAAAAAAGAAAGAAACCCTGCAATTATTTTTTTTATATACCTAAGACTTCTTTCCTTTGGTTCTCCATTTCTATCCAGAAATAATGAAGTGAGTTCTTATAGGCATTTTGGACGCTGCTATTGAAATAGCCTTTCGAGCTATATTTTCGGCTACTCCACCCATTTCATAAAGTATTTTACCCGGTTTAACAACAGCTACCCAATATTCCGGGGATCCTTTCCCTGAACCCATACGGGTTTCCGCGGGTCTTACTGTAACTGGTTTGTCTGGAAATATACGTACCCATAATTTTCCGCCACGACGTACGTTTCGTGTCATTGCTCGACGCCCTGCTTCGATTTGTTTAGATGTAATCCAAGCGGGTTCAAGTGCTTGAAGAGCATATCTACCGAAACAAATATGATTACCTCGATAAGATATTCCTTTCATTCTTCCTCTATGTTGTTTACGGAATCTTGTTCTTTTGGGGTTATAGTTGATGGTTCTTTCTCAATTCCATCTCTACTACAGAACTGGACATGAGAGTTTCTTCTCATCCAGCTCCTCGCGAATGAAACGACTAAAAAAGATTTTATCAAGATATACATGTAGTTAATGAATAATATACTGAATCGTAGGACTCTTTGAAATTTCATCTAATTAATCTATTTGAAATTTCTATATTGTGTTTAGATATCTAATTAAACATTGTGTTTAGATATCTAATTAAACATGTATTCTATTTATGGATAATGTCAATGTCGTTGTTTTATAACGTTATCGTTATAAAAAATCTTTATTTTCTTTTGTCTTTTATCATATGGGATCGACAAAAATTTATCAATTTAATAAAATAAAACTTTCGCGGACGAATATTTACTCTTTCAATATCTATTTCAGTTGTAAGGGTTAGTCTATGGCCTCTCAAAATAAAAGAATAAAAGAGGAAGTCCCCGGTTTGTTCCGTCATCCCACCCAATGAATCATTAAGATTCATTTTCAATAGAATCTTCTGCATTCACGGGTTATATCGTTCCCATTGTTTCTTGATTAATGGTTAGGTCTGAATTCTCCAACGGAGCCCCTTAATGAAATTTTTTATTAAGTAATGAAATTTTTTATTAAGTCAATTTTCTCAGTCTTTATTGGCTCGAGGCTCTTGATTTTTTTGTTCTATGAGAAAATTCATTTAATTATGCATGAATCATTAGTAATGCTTTATTACACTGCGTTTTATGAGATGACTCATCGACCTTACATATTGGAATCATATATCATTGATATTTTCGCTCTCTCTTTCTCTCCTCCTTCCATTTATCCGCATACTTTTTTGCTGCCCAACTTAGAACCTCACAACTCAAAATCTGATTGGTTTTTTATCTTTATGCAAAAAAAGATTTCAGTTGCTACAATGATATGGCCAATATATTATATCTTGACTGATTCTTTTGATCCGGATAATGCGAAACAATGAGTTGGTTATTGGTGGTATAGATTAGTTCATACTCTGGGCCTTGGTCCGTCTTTTTGAATCCTAGCTCTAAAAAAACCAACGAGTCACACACTAAGCATAGCAATTATATAAAATGATCAATCGAATTTTTATTCAACCCTATAGAATTGCAGAATTGATCATTTGTTGTTTTGCTTGAACATAAAAAGAATAAAAATCAAAAAGTTTTTCCTTTTTGTTCTATTTCCATCACTGGGTATAATGTAAAAACATGTAAAGTCTTATTATTCTTTGTCTACAAATATCCAAATTTTTATTCCTAATACCCCGTATATAGTTCGAACCGTATAGGAACAATAATCAATTTTAGCGCCAATGGTTTGGAGAGGAACCCTACCTTCTCTGATCCATTCGACGCGTGCAATTTCTTTTCCGTCGATACGCCCTGCAATTTGTACTTGAATTCCTTTTGTATTCGCCTGTTCAGTTAATTCAATAGCTTTTTTCATTGCTTTGCGAAAAGAAACTCTATTCTTTAATTGTCCGGCTATAAATTCTGCAAGAATATTAGGGTGTCCGTAAGGATTTGCAATTCTTGTAATTGCAATGTTTAGTTTTCGATTCGCACAATTAAGTTCTTTTTGTACATTCATCTGTAATTCTTCGACTTTTCGCGGTCTATTTTCTATTAATAATTTTGGGAATCCTATATAAATTATGACTTGAATTAGATCGATTCTTTTTTGAATTTCTATCCGTGCAATTCCTTCAACGCCAACACCGGCGGATATTCTCATATTTTTTTGTACATAATTCTTAATAAAATCCCGTATTTTTTGATCTTCTTGTAGACCTTCTGAATAATTTTTTGGCTGTGCAAACCACAGAGAATGATGGCTTTGTGTTGTCCCAAGTCGGAACCCAAGTGGATTTATTTTTTGTCCCATAATCCCCCACTACTATATGTATCATGGTATGTCATATTTTTGCTCTTTTTTTTAGTTATCAATTCAGATTTTTTTGAGCACATGATATATTCTTCAAATTCTTGATATAAGGATATATCTGTCAAAACAATAGTTATATGACAAGTCGGCCTTTTTATCAGATAACTCCGCCCT